AGTGGAGACAGAATAAAGCGCCCATAATAAAGACGTTTACTGTCTATTCTTGATTCAACACACTTCCACTGTAGTGTCCGAGTAGATACTGTTACTTTCTCTCGAACCATAGTAATATTATTTTATTTGATTGAATTATTTATTTCTCTTGTTTCTCTTGAAATTTATTCACTGTTCATTTCTACACACGTCTTTTTTTCGGAGGTCTACAGCCATTATGTGGCATAGGGGTTACATCGCGTACAAAAGTTAATAGTATACCACTTCTACGAATAGCTCGTAATGCTGCGTCTCTTCCGAGACCGGGACCTTTTATCATCACTTCTGCTCGTTGCATACCTTGATCTACGACTGTACGAATAGCATTTGATGCTGCCATTTGAGCGGCAAAGGGTGTTCCCCTTTTCGTACCCTTGAATCCAGAAGTACCGGCCGAGGACCAGGAAACCACCCGACCCCGTACATCTGTAATCGTTACAATAGTATTATTGAAACTTGCTTGGACATGAATAACTCCTTTTGGTATTCTACGTGCACTCTTACGTAAACCAATACGTACATTCCTACGTGAACCAGTTCTCGGTATAGCTTTTGCCATATTGTATCATCTCATAAATATGAGTTAGAAATATATGGATATATCCATTTCATGTCAAAACCGATTCGTTATTTCTACGTTGAGTCCTTTAGCAAGTCTGATTATCCTTGTCTTTGTTTATGTCTCGGGTTGGAACAAATTACTATAATGCGCCCCCGCCTACGGATTAGTCGACATTTTTCACAAATTTTACGAACGGAAGCTCTTATTTTCATATTTGTCATTCCTTATCTTAATTTTGAATCTACTTTTTGGTAGAAAATAAGTTTCTTGCAATTTTTCATCTCGAATCGTATTGAATAACAATCACCTAATCTTTCGAATCCTTGTTTCGGAGTCGATAAATAATACGTCCTCTAGTTGAATCATAACGACTTACTTCAATTTTGACTTTATCTCCTGGCAGTATCCGTATAAAACTACGCCGGATCTTTCCTGAAACATAACCTATAATCAGATCTTCATTATCTAACCGAACCCGGAACATGCCATTGGGGAGCGATTCGGTAATTAAACCTTCATGAATCCATTTTTGTTCTTTCATTCCAAGTAAAGCCCCCGTGAAATATCAACTAATGGAGGCGAAACAATATTAGACAACTCATCCTCTTTTTTTTTTTTATAAATAGGAAGAGGTTTCGGAGCCCATTTGGATATTAAAATGATTACCATATATAACACAAAATTTCTCCGCCGATTCCTTCTAGTCGAGCCTCCCGGTCTGTCATTATACCTCGAGAAGTAGAAAGAATTACAATCCCCATACCACCTAAAATTCTAGGAATTCGTTGAGAGTTAGAATAGATTCGTAGACCGGGTCGACTGATCCGTTTTAAATTTAAAAAATTTCTATAGGGTCTTTGCCTATTCCTTCTATGCCGCAGGGTTAAAGTCAAAAAATATTTGTTTTTTTCTCGATGTTTTCTGACGTTTTCGATAAAACCTTCTCTGAAAAGTATTTTCACAATATTTTCGGTAATATTAGTAGATGCTATGCGAACAACTCTTTTTCTATCCATATCAGCATTTCGTATAGAGGTTATTATCTCAGCAATAGTGTCTCTACCCATGATGAACTAAAATTATTGGTGCCTCAAAATTGGATATAATCAACATGTTTTTATTTTTTTTTTTTGTTTATAAATATGAATTTTTCAAGGTATATGCGTGAGACACAATCTACGAATTAATCTAGTTCTTAATCTATTTTTTCAAATACCTCAAAGATATCACGATCTCGTTTTTTTATAATACCTCGGGAGCTAATGAAACTATTTTAGTAAAATTTAATTGTCTCAATTCCCGGGGGATTGCACCAAAGATTCGAGTTCCTTTTGGATTTCCTTCTTGATCAATTACAACTGCAGCATTGTCATCATATCGTATTATCATACCGCTGTCACGTTTAAGTTCTTTACAGGTACGAACAATTACAGCTCTGACTACTTCTGATTTTTCTAGGGGCATGTTTGGTACTGCTTCTTTGATCACAGCAACAATAACGTCACCGATATGAGCATATCGACGATTACTAGCTCCTATGATTCGAATACACATCAATTCTCGAGCCCCGCTGTTATCCGCTACATTTAAATGGGTCTGCGGTTGAATCATATCAATTTTTTAGTCTATTCTTCCAATGCAAAGGATGAAGAAAATAAAAGAAATATTTTTTAGCCAAAAAAAGAAACCTGCGGTTTTGTTTCATCCCTAAGACTCATTTCTGTCGGTTCTACATTTTTATCCCGAAAAAATAAATTGAGTTCGTATAGGCATTTTAGATGCTGCTATTAAAATAGCCCTTCTAGCTATATTTTCAGTTACTCCACCCATTTCATATAGTATTCGCCCCGGTTTAACAACAGCTACCCAATATTCAGGGGATCCTTTCCCCGAACCCAT